CTGAACAGATCAGATCTGATTAAAATACAGTGGATTCCCAGACAAGTATAGATAGATATAAAAATGGATAAACCACATTAACCTTTTATCCATTTTTTATTAATTAAGAAGATACTTCTTGTGTCACAGTGGGTCCGGCCAACCGATCGTTTATGTGAAGTACTTATGGGACCGAGATAAATAGATCCATTTATCTACGATCAAATTATATTTGATCGATAAACTATTGTCAATATGAATTGAATGCTAGGAAAACAAATAAAAAGAAAAAAGAAAAATAAGGCGTTGTGTTGGATTGGCACTACATAGATAAGAAATGAAGTGTGGATGGAGCAATAAAATAAATAAGAAAGAAGAAGGAAAAAAAAAAAAAGATCTCGGGTTTATTCACTAGAGGTGCAATAAGCAAGATTAACCCCTTGTTTTTGTTTGTTGGTTGAGTCCCAACGAAAACCACCTGATTGATGGTAATCCCATAATTTCATAGATCCAGTTATTTCATCTATTCAATCTATTCACTCGATCTTTTTCTATACGTCTCATATCTCATATCAAGAGATTCTTTATCGTTATATGAGACCATATGGGAGCAATAGTGAATAGGGAGCAAGAAAAAAGGGAATGTTGGAGAAAGAATTACACAAAGGTAGATACTGGTCGCCCTTTTGATTTCATTCATTTTATTTTGTTTGATTAACTCGAAGTTCCTTAAATACCTCCGCCTTCTTTGAAATATCATGAACAGTTCCTGTAGGTTGAGCTCCCTTTTCAAGGAAATATAGAATAGCAGGAACATTTGAATAAGTTTGATTCTTTATCGGATCGTAAAAACCCACTTTACAAAGATCTCTTCCTTCTCTTCGGGATCTAACATCAATTGCAACGATTCGATAGATGGCTCATTGGGATAGATGAATAATACCCCCCCCCCCCCCAGAAACGTATAGGAGGTTTTCTCCTCGTACGGCTCGAGAAAGAATGATTCGAATTTCTGTTCTGTATATAGATAGATGCCAAATGGATCCATGAGATCTATGATTGGAGTCGTCTTTTTTCGTACTTCCTTGCTAAAAAAAAAAAAGAAATATCATTCGTACTCATAACTCAAGTTGGGTAATTCTTAAAGAACTCAAAGGGAAATCCTTAGACATTTATTGAGCCGTCTCTAACCTCTTTTCTTTGTCTCATCTAGAATCCATTTTGATTCCTCATTCTGATCCAGTTGTTGAGACAATTGAAAATGGTGTTTCCTTGTTCTGGGATCCCTTATCTTTGCTTTGAATCATTGGGTTTAGACATTACTTCGGTGATCCTTAATCGTTTCAAAATGGTAGCAACATACCTTTTTGTATTTCTTTACGTCGAAGAATCATACGAACGATTGATTCCCCTGTGATACACTTTTGATCGAAATAGTTTTACTAATTGCGACAAATTCGAAATTGAACTTTTCGATTTGAAACTTGTTCGAAATGGACCCTTTCTATCTTTCTATATCGAAGATATACTTACGAAGTCGTTCCAACTTATTGATTGACACTAACCCTAGATCCTGCCCCCTGATAAATGAATCAATACTTTCTGCTCGAGCTCCATCATGTACTATTTATAACCCAAAACAATAGAAATTGGGGTCCTCGTGGAACAGAACAAAATATGTCGAGCCAAGAGCATCTTCATTCATATAGAAAATGGTGGATGTAAGAGTCCACATCCGATCATGTCGTTCAAGTCGCACGTTGCTTTCTACCACATCGTTTCAAACGAAGTTTTACCATAACATTCTTCTAATTCGGAACCGGTATGGAATTGATTCAATATAGAATCATGAATAGTCATTGGTTCAATCAGTACATAGTATTCCATATTTTTTTTTTTATTTTTATGAAAGGATAGGGAATGAAACACATTTCTATTTATATTTATAAGAAAATAAGAAACACGAATAAACGAGTGTCTTAACACTTCTTTACATCTTCAAAAGATGATTGTTCGGGACGATCAGTCATGAATGAAGAATCCAAAGGTTCCAATTCTTTCTCGAACAACTAAACTAAACTAAAGAAGGGTCTTTGATTAGATTCCCAATACCGGAACAGAATGAATCATTAACCAAAAAAGGCTATTCCAATGACCCGAAAAGGCGGGAAGCGACTCGATAGAATAGATCTCAAACTTCTGCGAGTACCAAGGCTTCATAAGGATTCATTATAATATAAATGGTTTCACATAAACAAAAGAATCTCCTACTTCGAATCATTACTGGAAATGAGTTTCCCCGTAAAATAAGATAAATCTATGTTTCTTTTCCCATTAAATCATCAATGGTTTAAACCAGATAGACCAGATAGATGGATCGAGAAATTCATTTGTTTTCATATAGAAAAGGACACACCCAAGGTAAGATGAAGGTCTTTATTCTTTCATCTGACATCTGATTGAAAAAATCATAATTGAAGTAGTATGATCTGCCCGTATCTATCAGATATACCGAATAGACCGAACGGATGTCACCAGGGGAAGTCGTGGATATTGTGGATATCTAAGGCATGACAGAGATTTTTCACCGAACCCGAACGCTGTTCTAACTGAAATGGAATAATAACAATACAATAGGCATGGTTAAGTTTCTACATGTTTTGATTTGCTTCAGAAATCCTTCCATAAATTCCAAAAAAGAGAGTGAATGAAATGTATGACTCTCGTCTACAATCGATACATTGATTTCCAATCATTCATTGGAGCAAAATGCAAAATAAAAACAATTGGGTCCAAAGAAAATACGTCTGTTCTGTATTGAACTTTATTGTTTGTTGATGAGATCCAGACAAACACGGATATTGAAATTGAGATCTTCCATACGAATGAAATTCGATGGGGATCATGAATTATACCCAATCAACAAAAGGATCCTCTTACAATACAGGATACTATATAAGATAGCATAGGTACAAAGCCAAATAGGTCTAGAGTAATTCGTTGTTACTATTTTTGCACCAGTCTTAGGAGTTTTAATCCCAGTGATAGAATTAGTGCCAAGAACTCCCTCCTTCTTTCAACCCAGAATGCATCATGTAGGCATCCAAATTTCATTGATCTGGGGATGAAAGTTTCTCTAAGTAACTAATAAACTGCAATATGAGTAGGGCGGGCATACCTTGAATGGCCCAATTTTGGAATTGAACTATTGCTTCATGTTCCCATCCTACCTAGACCAAAAAAAAATCTTTTTTTTTTTTTTTTCTATTTCCATTAGAAATCAAAAATTTAGATTGGATCACGTTGTATCCAACATGAAACTCTTAAACAAAATATTTTTAAAGAGAACAATCTTTGTTCTGATAGAATTAGCCTGGGACGGAAGGATTCGAACCTCCGAGTAACAGGACCAAAACCTGTTGCCTTACCGCTTGGCCACGCCCCATTTATATTTTGATTCGACATTAATAAACACTAATATTAGTGTTGTTTGTTCGTCAATTCCAACCCAGATAGCCATGGAATAGGCTGTTCCTGGGATTCTGTGCATGTAGATGTGGAGATGTGGAATCAAAACAAATTCATTGATCATTACGTATAATTCAATTAAGATATTGTAGGAAAGTAGAATTCCTTCTATTCTAATCTGACAATTGAAGGATCTTTGATTTTGATTAGGGAAGTTCAAAAAAAAAAAGGGGGGGGGTTGGTCTACCTTCTTCATTTTTCCCCTTATATCAATAACTCAATAAAATGAAATTATTTTCAAGAACGAAATGTTTGTTATGCCTAATATCTTTAGTTTAATCTGTATCTGTCTTAATTATGCCCTTCATTCGAGTAGTTTTTTCTTCGCCAAATTGCCCGAGGCTTATGCCTTTTTTAATCCAATCGTAGATGTTATGCCAGTCATACCTGTGCTCTTTTTTCTCTTAGCCCTTGTTTGGCAAGCTGCTGTAAGTTTTCGATGAGATCTTTAATACTGCCCTAGAAACATTCATGATCTATTCGATAAAAACAAAAAAAAAAAAAAGATTCTAACAATCAATTGATAATATGGAATAAGTCTTACATTACGAACCCTAGATTCAAACATGGAAATTCTTGAATAACCGCGACGAATCTGTATCATCTCATTTTTACCCTTCATCAAACAAAGACGGTATTCCGGTTCCCCCCCATACCTAATTGTGGGTATGACGAGAAAATTTTTGTATTTGTAACAGTAACAAAGGAATCAGATTCCTTTCTTGTCTAGAAACCACTTCATTTATTGGTTTACAAATAGGATATGTGGTACAAAAATGGATAATCTATTCCCCTTTTCTCCCCAAAATGATCTTGGAGATTGTGTAATGCTTACTCTCAAACTCTTCGTTTACACAGTAGTGATATTCTTTGTTTCTCTCTTCATCTTCGGATTCCTATCTAATGACCCAGGACGTAATCCTGGACGTGAAGAAGAAGAATAAAAAAATAAGAGGTTTTTTTTTTCATTTTTCTTTGCTTAGTTTCTGAATTTTCTTATGATTTTCTGTATTCCATACATTTATCTATGATAAAAAAAAAAACACACACACAGGTTAAAATTAGAAAAAGAAATCTCAAGCGAGCAGAGGGAGCGGAGAGAGAGGGATTCGAACCCTCGGTACAAATAACTCGTACAACGGATTAGCAATCCGGCGCTTTAGTCCACTCAGCCATCTCTCCCAATTGCAAAAGGCGAATTCATATGTAACGTATCAAAATTCTATAGGTATATACGAATTGTATCAGAAATCCCGTTTATATTTTATATAACGATTCGAAAGAAATATCTCCGATAGCAATAGAAAGGATCCCTCGAAAGGTTTTTTTGTTCCCCCGGCCTGGCTAGGTACTGGCCGGGGCCATTCCTTTCCAATGAATCATAGATCCAATAATTTAGAAAATACTTGTTATTGAAATTGAAACAGCAAGAAGAGCTATTTCTATAATATGAATGGAATCTTATTTCATTTTTGATCATTTTTGATTTTATC